GCTGGCGTAGCTTAAACCAAAGCATGGCACTGAAGATGCTAAGATGAATTTTAGTAACTTCCGTAAGCACAAAGGTTTGGTCCTAACTTTACTATCAGCTTTAACCCAATTTATACATGCAAGTCTCCGCACCCCCGTGAAAATGCCCTCAATCCCCTGCCCGGGGCTGAGGGGCGGGCATCAGGCACGCCTCTTATCCCGCCCAAGACGCCTTGCTACGCCACACCCCCAAGGGAATTCAGCAGTAATAGACATTAAACCATGAGTGTAAACTTAACTTAGTTAGGGTTAATTGGGCCGGTAAAATTCGTGCCAGCCACCGCGGTTACACGAATGACCCTAGTTGCTAGCCGCGGCATAAAGGGTGGTTAGGGGTAAAAATAAATAAAGCTAAAGACCCCCTAGGCCGTCATACGCATTCCGGAGGTACGAGACCCAATACGAAAGTAGCTTTAAAACCATTCCTGATTCCACGAAAGCTAAGAAACAAACTGGGATTAGATACCCCACTATGCTTAGCCCTAAACCCAGATGTACGACTATATATACATCCGCCCGGGTACTACGAGCACAGCTTAAAACCCAAAGGACTTGGCGGTGTCTCAAACCCATTTAGAGGAGCCTGTTCTAAAACCGACACCCCCCGTTAAACCTCACCACTTCTTGTTTTTTCCCGCCTATATACCGCCGTCGTCAGCTTACCCTATGAAGGCCCAACAGTAAGCAAAATGGGCTTACCCAAAAACGTCAGGTCGAGGTGTAGCGTATGGAGTGGAAAGAAATGGGCTACATTTCCTATATCTAGAATACAAACGAACGGCACCATGAAAATTGATGCCTGAAGGTGGATTTAGTAGTAAAAAGCAAATAGAGCGTTCTTTTGAATTAGGCTCTGAGACACGCACACACCGCCCGTCACTCTCCCCCCGCACCCTAAAAATATTCCTAATACATTAAATATCATTACGGGGAGGCAAGTCGTAACATGGTAAGTGTACCGGAAGGTGCACTTGGGGTAATCAGAGCGTGGCCGAGATAGTCAGGCATCTCCCTTACACCGAGAAAACATCCATGCAAATTGGGTCGCCCTGAGCTAAACAGCTAGCTTAAATACCAAGAACATCTAATACCATTAAAATATCTTAAAAACCTACAACATTCTAAATTAAATCATTCTACCATCTGAGTACGCGCGACAGAAAAGAGCCCAAAAAGCAATAACAAAAGTACCGCAAGGGAACGCTGAAAGAGAAATGAAACAAATCATTAAAGCGCTATAAAGCAGAGACTTAACCTCGTACCTTTTGCATCATGATTTAGCCAGCCCTACGAGCAAAGCGCACTTTAGTTCAAGACCCCGAAACTAAGTGAGCTACCCCGAGGCAGCCTATTAATTAGGGCCAACCCGTCTCTGTGTCAAAAGAGTGGGAAGACCCCTGGGTAGCGGCAATAAACCTACCGAACTTAGTTATAGCTGGTTGCCTAAGAAATGGATATAAGTTCAGCCTTGTACTCCTCCCCTCATATATATTTATTATCTACGAATCTGAGTAATTTACAAGAGTTAGTCAAAGGGGGTACAGCCCCTTTGAAACAGGACACAACCTCTCCAGGAGATTAAAGATTATACTAAATAAGATAAACCGCCTCAGTGGGCCTAAAAGCAGCCACCTGAAACAGAAAACGTTAAAGCTCCGGCGAATCATGATCTATTATTTAAATATTCCATCTTAAACCCCTAACAATATTAGGCCACTTCATGCCCACATGAAAGAGATACTGCTAAAATGAGTAATAAGAAGGAACCCCCTTCTCCTAACCTACGTGTATGCTAAATCGGACCCCCCATTAGCAATTAACGAACCCAACCAAAGAGGGCACTATGGTTACATTAAATAACAAGAAATTTCCATACGCCTCCATCGTTAACCCCACACAGGAAAGTAAACATAGGAAAGACTAAAAGAAAAGGAAGGAACTCGGCAAACATAAACCTCGCCTGTTTACCAAAAACATCGCCCCCTGCAAATCAACATATAGGGGGTCCTACCTGCCCAGTGAAATGTTAAACGGCCGCGGTATTTTGACCGTGCGAAGGTAGCGCAATCACTTGTCTCTTAAATAGAGACCTGTATGAAAGGTGAAACGAGGGTTTAACTGTCTCCCATTTTAAGTCAATGAAATTGATCTGCCCGTGCAGAAGCGGACATACAAATACAAGACGAGAAGACCCTTTGGAGCTTAAGATATAAGACCAACTACCAATAAACAAATCAACTAGGTAATACCTGGTCCCAGTCTTCAGTTGGGGCGACCACGGGAGAAAGTAAAGCTCCCACGCGGACTGGGACAACCACCCCAAAACCCAGAGAGACAGCTCTAAGTCACAGAACTTCTGACCAAAAGATCCGGCCATCCGCCGACCAACGAACCAAGTTACCCTAGGGATAACAGCGCAATCCCCTTTCAGAGTCCATATCGACAAGGGGGTTTACGACCTCGATGTTGGATCAGGACATCCTAATGGTGTAGCCGCTATTAAGGGTTCGTTTGTTCAACGATTAAAGTCCTACGTGATCTGAGTTCAGACCGGAGTAATCCAGGTCAGTTTCTATCTGTAATGCCACTTTTCCTAGTACGAAAGGACCGGAAAAATGAAGCCCATGCTAACAGCACGCCTTACCCCAACTTAATGACAACAACTAAATTAAATAAGGGAGGACATAACTCTTACATCAAGATAAGATTATTAGGGTGGCAGAGGCTGGTAATTGCAAAAGATCTAAGACCTTTCAACCGGAGGTTCAAATCCTCCCCTTAATCATGATATCCCTTTTAATTACTCATATTATTAATCCCCTATCTTATATTGTACCCATTCTACTAGCAGTGGCTTTCCTAACCCTAATCGAACGCAAAGTCCTAGGCTATATACAACTACGCAAGGGCCCAAATGTTGTAGGCCCATACGGCCTACTACAACCAATTGCAGATGGTATTAAACTATTTATTAAAGAACCAATCCGTCCTTCAACTTCTTCGCCCATTCTATTTCTCATTACCCCTATGCTAGCCCTAACCCTGGCATTAATATTATGAATCCCAATACCCCTCCCCCACGCTATAACTGACCTAAACCTAGGCATGCTATTTATTTTAGCCCTTTCCAGCCTAGCAGTATACTCCATTTTAGGTTCAGGGTGAGCCTCTAATTCAAAATATGCTCTCATCGGGGCCCTCCGAGCTGTTGCCCAAACCATCTCTTACGAAGTTAGCCTTGGCCTAATTCTACTATCAATCATCATTTTTACAGGAGGTTTTACCCTTCAAATATTTAATACCACACAAGAAACCATTTGACTCCTTATTCCTACTTGGCCCCTAGCTGCTATATGATATATTTCCACCCTCGCAGAAACAAACCGCGCCCCCTTCGACCTTACAGAAGGAGAATCCGAGCTCGTATCAGGTTTTAATGTAGAATACGCTGGAGGCCCCTTCGCACTCTTTTTCCTAGCCGAATATGCCAATATCCTTTTAATAAATACACTATCAGCTATTCTTTTTTTAGGGGCAACACACCTCCTTAATACCCCTGACTTAACCTCAATCAATATTATAACAAAAGCAACTTTACTTTCAATACTCTTTTTATGAGTCCGTGCCTCCTACCCACGCTTCCGATATGATCAACTTATACACCTAGTATGAAAAAACTTTCTACCCCTAACCCTCGCCCTCATTTTATGGCATGCCGCTCTCCCTATCGCACTCATTGGTCTGCCCCCCCAAATATAGCGGAGCCGTGCCTGAATGCCCAAGGACCACTTTGATAGAGTGACAAATGAAGGTTAAAACCCTTCCTGCTCCTTAGAAAAGGGGGATTTGAACCCAAATTGTGGAGATCAAAACTCCAAGTGTTTCCATTACACCATTTCCTAATAAGATCAGCTAAATCAAGCTTTTGGGCCCATACCCCAAAAATGAAGGTTAAAATCCTCCTCTTATAAATGAGTCCTTACATTGTCATAATCCTCCTATCAAGCTTGGGCTTAGGCACAACCATCACCTTTATAAGCTCCCATTGATTATTAGCCTGAATAGGCCTAGAAATCAATACCTTAGCAATCCTGCCCTTAATAACTCAGCACCATCACCCCCGAGCAGTAGAAGCCACTACCAAATACTTCCTAGCCCAAGCCGCAGCCGCAGCCACCATCCTATTTGCTAGCTCTATCAACGCCTGAACCACAGGAGAATGAAATATCTATTATTTAACCCACCCTGCCGCAACTATTATAATTATTATAGCATTAGCTCTTAAAGTAGGCCTTGCCCCCCTACATTTCTGAATGCCCCCTGTTATACAAGGCCTAAGCCTGACCACCGGACTGATCATGGCTACCTGACAAAAACTAGCCCCCTTCGCACTAATTATTCAGATAGGCCCAACTACCCACCCCCTCCTATTAACAGCTCTCGGGTTAATATCTGTATTCACCGGGGGCTGAGGGGGCCTTAACCAAACCCAGTTACGAAAGATCTTGGCCTACTCTTCCATCGCCCACCTTGGTTGAATAATTATTATTACACAATATAAGCCACAACTTACTACACTAGTATTAATTATATATATCATTATAACGTCAGCAACTTTCTTAACATTTAAACTAATAAACACCATAAAAATTAATACTTTAGCAATAAACTGGGCCATATCCCCAACTATTACAGCAATAGCTGCCCTCGCCCTACTATCATTAGGGGGACTTCCTCCTCTATCAGGTTTTATACCAAAATGATTAATTCTACAAGAACTGATTCTTCAAGGACTCCCAATCACTGCAACCATAATAGCCCTTAGCGCCCTATTAAGTTTATACTTTTACCTCCGACTATGTTACGCTATAACACTAACAATCTCCCCAAACACAAATAATTCTCTCACCCCCTGACGAATAAAAAATATACAAACCACTACTCAAATCGCCACCCTAATAATTATAACCTTACTACTTCTTCCACTCACCCCTTTAATCCAAACACTAGCCAATTAGAGATTTAGGATAATATTAGACCAAAAGCCTTCAAAGCTTTAAGTAGGAATGAAAATTTCCTAATCCCTGTATAAAACTTGCAAGACTTTATCTCACATCTTCTGAATGCAACCCAGACACTTTAATTAAGCTAAAGCCTTTCTAGATGAGAAGGCCTCGATCCTACAAATTCCTAGTTAACAGCTAGGCGCCCCAGCCAGCGAGCATTCATCTACTTTCCCCGCCTCCCGGCTAAAAGGCGGGGAAAGCCCCGGTAGGCGATCTACCTACTTCTTTAGATTTGCAATCTAACGTGTAACCACCGCGGGGCCGGTGGTATGGAAAGGATTTAAACCTTTGTTTGTGGGGCTACAACCCAACGCCTAACTCTCGGCCACCCTACCTGTGTCAATCACCCGCTGATTTTTCTCAACCAACCACAAAGATATTGGCACCCTTTACTTAGTATTTGGAGCCTGAGCTGGAATGGTCGGTACTGCCCTTAGCCTACTTATCCGAGCAGAACTAGCCCAACCCGGGGCCCTTTTGGGCGATGATCAACTTTATAATGTTGTTGTAACCGCTCATGCCTTCGTGATAATTTTCTTTATAGTAATGCCAGTAATAATTGGGGGATTTGGTAACTGACTCGTACCCCTTATGATTGGTGCCCCTGATATGGCCTTTCCTCGTATAAACAATATAAGTTTTTGACTACTCCCACCATCTTTTCTCCTGCTCCTTGCCTCTTCAGGTGTTGAAGCAGGTGCCGGAACCGGCTGAACCGTATACCCTCCACTTGCCGGAGGCCTTGCCCACGCAGGGGCCTCAGTAGACTTAACTATCTTCTCCCTTCACCTCGCAGGAGTTTCATCCATTCTAGGGGCTATTAATTTTATTACAACCATTATTAATATAAAACCCCCTGCAATTTCACAATACCAAACACCTTTATTTGTTTGAGCTGTATTAATTACAGCTGTTCTTTTATTATTATCCCTCCCAGTTTTAGCCGCCGGCATCACAATACTTCTAACAGACCGAAATCTAAATACTACATTCTTTGACCCTGCAGGAGGAGGAGACCCCATCCTCTATCAACACCTTTTCTGGTTCTTTGGTCACCCAGAGGTATATATTCTAATTCTACCAGGTTTTGGAATAATCTCCCACATCATCACTTACTACGCCGGCAAAAAAGAACCATTCGGTTACATAGGAATAGTGTGAGCTATGATGGCTATTGGCCTTTTAGGCTTTATTGTGTGAGCCCACCATATATTTACAGTAGGAATAGATGTAGATACCCGAGCATACTTCACATCCGCAACAATAATTATTGCGATCCCAACAGGAGTAAAAGTATTTAGCTGACTCGCCACCCTGCACGGAGGATCAATTAAATGAGAAACCCCCCTATTATGAGCTTTAGGTTTTATCTTTCTCTTCACTGTTGGAGGTTTAACTGGTATTGTTCTAGCCAACTCATCTTTAGATATTGTACTGCATGACACCTATTATGTAGTAGCCCACTTCCACTATGTATTATCAATAGGTGCTGTTTTTGCTATTATAGGAGCCTTCGTACATTGATTTCCCTTATTTACAGGATATACAATACACAACACCTGAACAAAAATTCACTTCGGAACAATATTTGTAGGAGTAAACCTTACCTTCTTTCCACAACACTTTCTAGGCCTAGCCGGGATACCACGACGATACTCAGACTATCCTGACGCCTATTCACTATGAAACATTATTTCCTCTATTGGATCTTTAATCTCATTAGTAGCAGTTGTAATATTCTTATATATTTTATGAGAAGCCTTCGCCGCTAAACGAGAAGTATTATCTACTGAACTGACCTCAACAAACGTAGAATGACTCCATGGGTGCCCCCCGCCCTACCACACGTTTGAAGAACCGGCTTTCGTACAAGTACAAACAAAATAACGAGAAAGGAGGGAATCGAACCCCCATAGACTAGTTTCAAGCCAGTCACATGGCCATTCTGCCACTTTCTTCCAAGATACTAGTATAATTGAACAATACACTGCCTTGTCGAGGCAAAGTTGCAAGTTGAAATCCTGCGCATCTTAAATCTTATCTTAATGGCACACCCCTCACAACTAGGATTCCAAGACGCAGCCTCCCCTGTAATAGAAGAGCTTCTGCACTTCCACGACCATGCCTTAATAATTGTTTTCCTAATTAGCACCCTAGTCTTATACATTATTATTGTCATAGTTACTACTAAATTCACCAATAAATATATTTTAGACTCCCAAGAAATTGAAATTATTTGAACCATTCTCCCTGCGGTAATTCTTATTTTAATTGCCCTCCCCTCCCTACGCATCCTTTATCTAATAGACGAAGTAAATGACCCCCACTTAACATTAAAGGCCATGGGCCATCAGTGATACTGAAGTTATGAATATACTGATTATGAAAATCTGGCTTTTGACTCCTACATAATCCCTACACAAGACCTCGCCCCTGGACAATTCCGACTGCTCGAAACAGACCACCGAATAGTAATTCCTATAGAATCCCCAATTCGAATACTAATCTCAGCCGAAGACGTCCTACACTCCTGAGCCGTACCCGCGCTGGGCATCAAAATAGATGCAGTCCCGGGACGACTAAACCAAATATCCTTTATTACCGCTCGCCCTGGAGTATTCTACGGACAATGTTCTGAAATCTGCGGAGCCAATCACAGTTTTATACCTATTGTTGTAGAAGCCGTCCCCTTAGAACACTTTGAGAACTGATCTTCTCTTATGCTTGAAGACACCTTATTAGAAAGCTATAGGGACTAGCGTTAGCCTTTTAAGCTAAAGATTGGCGGCCCCCAACCGCCTCTAATAATATGCCACAATTAAACCCTGCTCCTTGATTTATAATCCTTGTATATTCATGACTAATTTTATTAATAATAATTCCAAATAAAGTCTTAAACCACACCTTTACAAATGATATTGCAACACTAGGTGCCGAAAAACTTAAATCTAGCACCTGAACCTGACCATGGCACTAAATCTATTTGACCAATTTATAAGCCCCACATACCTGGGTATTCCCTTAATTGTTATTGCAATCGCCCTTCCTTGAATTTTAATCCCCTCTCCAACCAACTCTTATCAAAATAATCGAATAGTCTCCCTACAGAGCTGATTTATTAAAACTTTTACAAAACAGTTACTTACTCCCCTTAACCAGGGCGGACACAAGTGAGCATTAATCTTAGTATCATTAATAATTTTTATCCTGACTCTAAATCTACTAGGCCTGCTACCCTATACATTTACCCCTACAACACAACTATCTTTAAATATGGGGTTAGCAGTACCATTATGATTGGCCACAGTTATCATTGGCCTCCGAACCCAACCCACTGTAGCCCTAGGCCATCTACTGCCGGAAGGAACTCCTCTGCCCTTAATCCCAATTTTAATTATTATTGAAACCATTAGCCTATTTATCCGACCTCTCGCACTAGGGGTTCGACTTACAGCCAACCTCACAGCCGGCCACCTATTAATTCAATTAATTTCAACGGCAACTGTTACCCTCCTACCCATAATAACAATAGTAGCATCCCTTACTGCTGTCCTCTTAGTAATATTAACACTTCTAGAACTAGCAGTTGCAGTTATTCAAGCCTATGTTTTTATCCTCCTATTAAGCTTATATTTACAAGAAAACGTATAATGACCCACCAAGCACATGCATATCATATGGTTGACCCAAGCCCATGACCCTTAACCGGCGCAATCGCTGCACTTTTATTAACATCAGGTCTAGCAATCTGATTTCACTTCCATTCAACTATTCTTATAACACTGGGGTTAATCCTAATATTATTAACTATATATCAATGGTGGCGGGATATTATTCGGGAAGGCACTTTTCAGGGACACCACACCCTCCCAGTCCAAAAAGGCTTACGATATGGAATAATCCTATTTATTACCTCTGAAGTATTTTTCTTTTTAGGGTTTTTCTGAGCCTTCTACCATTCAAGCCTCGCCCCCACCCCAGACCTTGGAGGATGTTGGCCCCCTACTGGTATTACTCCTTTAGATCCCTTTGAGGTCCCCCTCCTTAATACCGCAGTTCTACTAGCATCCGGTGTAACCGTAACATGAGCCCACCATAGCCTAATAGAAGGGGAGCGCAAACAAGCAATTCAATCTCTTACCCTAACAATTCTCCTGGGATTCTATTTTACCGCCCTTCAAGCTATAGAATACTATGAAGCCCCTTTTACCATTGCAGACGGGGCTTATGGCTCAACATTCTTTGTAGCAACCGGATTCCACGGATTACATGTTATTATTGGCTCAACTTTCCTTGCCATCTGCCTCCTTCGACAAGTTCAATACCACTTCACATCAAAACACCATTTCGGGTTTGAAGCTGCCGCCTGATATTGACACTTCGTAGATGTTGTCTGACTCTTCCTATACATCTCTATTTACTGATGAGGCTCCTATCTTTCTAGTATTAAAATTAGTACAAATGACTTCCAATCATCTAGTCTTGGTTAAAACCCAAGGAAAGATAATGAACTTAATTATAGTAATAACACTAATTACCATTACCCTCTCTATTGTACTCGCCACTGTATCATTCTGACTACCCCAAATAAGCCCTGACGCAGAAAAACTATCCCCATATGAATGTGGTTTTGATCCCTTAGGCTCTGCACGCCTACCTTTCTCCCTACGCTTTTTCCTTATTGCTATCTTATTTTTATTATTTGACCTAGAAATTGCTCTACTTTTACCCTTACCGTGAGGCAATCAGCTTTTAAGCCCAACTTATACCCTTCTATGAATCACCACTATTTTAATTATCCTTACGATAGGCCTAGCTTACGAATGAAAACAAGGAGGCCTAGAATGAGCCGAATAGGGGGCTAGTCCAAATACAAGACCTCTGATTTCGACTCAGAAAATCCCGGCTTAAATCCGCGGCCCCCTTATGACACCGGTTTACTTCAGCTTCGCCCTAACATTTACCCTAGGACTTACAGGATTGGCATTTCACCGCACTCACCTACTCTCAGCCCTATTATGTTTAGAGGGTATAATGTTATCTCTATTTATTGCCCTCGCCCTATGAATATTACAACTAGAATCCACTGCTTTTTCTGCTGCCCCCATTCTACTGCTGGCTTTTTCAGCCTGCGAAGCTAGCGCCGGCCTAGCCTTATTAGTTGCCACTGCTCGAACTCATGGCACAGATCGCCTACAATCCTTAAATTTACTACAATGATAAAAGTTCTAATTCCAACAATTATATTATTTCCTACAATCTGGGCCTCCCCACCAAAATGACTTTGAACTAATACAATTCTTCAAGGCCTAGCCATTGCCTTAATTAGCCTAAACTGAGTTAACTGATCCTCAGAGACAGGGTGATCTTCCTCCAACTTATATATAGGTACAGACCTCCTATCAACCCCCCTTATAGTACTCACCTGCTGGTTATTACCCCTTATAATCTTAGCTAGCCAAAACCACATTAAAACCGAACCCGTCGTCCGCCAACGAATCTATATTACCCTATTAACCTCATTACAAATATTTTTAATTATAGCCTTTGGAGCCACCGAAATCATTATATTTTATGTTATATTTGAAGCAACCCTTATTCCCACCTTAATTATTATTACCCGTTGAGGCAACCAGGCTGAACGCCTCAACGCCGGAACCTACTTCCTGTTTTATACTCTAGCAGGTTCCCTTCCCCTCTTAGTTGCCCTACTTCTTCTTCACCAAACCACAGGGACTCTTTCAATACCTATTATTCAATATTCACAACCATTAGTTCTTAACTCTTGAGGAGATAAAATTTGATGGGTAAGCTGTTTACTTGCTTTCCTGGTAAAAATACCCCTATATGGCATTCACCTTTGATTACCTAAAGCCCACGTAGAGGCCCCAGTAGCCGGATCAATAGTACTAGCAGCTATTCTACTAAAACTCGGAGGCTACGGCATAATACGAATAATAATAATACTAGATCCACTAACCCAAAACATACTATATCCTATTATTACACTAGCCCTTTGAGGCGTATTAATAACAGGCTCCATTTGCCTACGACAAACAGACCTAAAATCACTAATTGCTTACTCTTCTGTTGGTCATATGGGCCTCGTTGCAGGAGGTATTTTAATTCAAACCCCATGAGGTTTTACCGGCGCACTTGTACTAATAATTGCCCATGGTCTCACCTCCTCCGCTCTATTCTGCCTAGCCAATACCACATATGAACGCACCCAAAGCCGAACAACAATTTTAGCACGGGGACTACAAATCATCTTTCCATTAACAACTGTTTGATGATTTCTCTCCAACTTAGCAAATCTAGCCCTTCCTCCACTACCAAATTTAATAGGAGAACTTGTTATTGTTACTGCACTATTTAATTGATCACCTTGAACCTTAATTTTAACCGGGGCCGGCATACTCATCACTGCAACATACTCCTTATACCTTTTCTTAACCACCCAACGGGGCCCGCTCCCTCAACATATTATTAATCTACAACCCTATCACACACGAGAACATCTACTAATCATCCTCCACCTCCTCCCAATAATCCTCCTCATTATAAAACCTGAAATTATATGAGGCTGATGATACTGTAAATATAGTTTAACACAAAACATTAGATTGTGATTCTAAAAATAAGGGTTAAATTCCCTTTATTCACCGAAAGAGGCCAAGGGTAATAGAGACTGCTAATCCCTATCACCGCGGTTAAACTCCGCGGCTCATTCAAAGCTTTTAAAGGATAATAGCTCATCCGCTGGTCTTAGGAACCAGAAACTCTTGGTGCAACTCCAAGTATAAGCTATGATAAGTTTCATTATAACTACAACCCTACTCCTTACTCTAGTAATTTTAATAGTGCCTCTCATAATAACAATAAACCCCAACCCTGTGGCCCAAAATTGATCATCAAAACACGTTAAGGCCGCCGTAAGCACCGCATTTTTTATTAACATTATTCCCCTTGTTATTTTTTTAGACCAAGGAACAGAAAGTGTGATTACCACCTGAAACTGAATAAATATTATAAATTTTGATATTAATATCAGCCTTAAGTTTGACCACTACTCTCTAATCTTTACCCCTATTGCTCTATATGTAACATGATCTATTCTAGAATTTGCACTATGGTATATACACCACGACCCACACATAAACCGATTCTTCAAATATCTGTTAATATTCCTCGTAGCAATAATTATCTTAGTTACTGCCAATAATATATTTCAACTTTTCATCGGCTGAGAGGGCGTTGGCATCATATCCTTTCTATTAATCGGATGGTGATATGGCCGAGCCGACGCCAACACAGCAGCCCTACAAGCAGTTATTTATAATCGAGTAGGAGATGTTGGCCTAATTTTAACCATCGCCTGAATTGCAACAAACCTTAACTCATGAGAAATCCCACAAATCTTTTCATTATCTAAAGATTTAAATATAACTATACCACTATTTGGCCTCATCTTGGCCGCCACAGGAAAGTCCGCCCAATTTGGACTTCACCCCTGGCTACCCTCAGCAATAGAGGGCCCTACTCCGGTCTCCGCCCTACTGCATTCAAGCACAATAGTAGTTGCAGGAATCTTCCTGTTAATCCGATTACACCCACTAATAGAAAACAACCAGTTAATCCTTACCACCTGCCTATACTTAGGTGCCCTAACAACTCTTTTTACTGCAACCTGCGCCCTTACTCAAAACGACATCAAAAAAATCGTAGCATTCTCAACATCCAGCCAATTAGGATTAATAATAGTTACCATCGGTTTAAATCAACCCCAACTGGCTTTCCTGCATGTCTGCACTCACGCCTTCTTCAAAGCTATGCTCTTTTTATGCTCCGGCTCTATTATCCACAGCCTTAATGATGAACAGGATATCCGAAAAATAGGAGGACTTTATAAATTAATACCATTTACTTCATCTTGTTTAATAATCGGCAGCCTTGCACTTACTGGTATACCTTTTCTCTCAGGATTCTTTTCAAAAGACGCAATTATTGAAGCCCTTAACACCTCTTACTTAAACGCCTGAGCCCTAATCTTAACACTAATTGCCACCTCATTCACCGCAGTCTACAGCCTCCGTGTAATTTTCTTTGTAGTTATAGGATCCCCCCGATTCTCAACTTTATCCCCAATTAATGAGAATAACCCCGCAGTAATTGCCCCTATTGAACGCCTAGCTTGAGGAAGCATCATTGCAGGTCTAATTATTACTTCAAACTTCCTACCCCATAAAACCCCTATCATAACAATACCCCCTTCTCTTAAATTAGCTGCTCTGATAGTAACAATTCTAGGCCTTATTATTGCCCTAACACTAGCCACAACATCCTCCAAACAAATTAAAATCAATACCCTCTTAGCCCCCCATAGCTTCTCTAATATATTAGGTTTTTTCCCCCCAATTATTCACCGGTCCCTTCCTAAATTTAACCTCACCCTTGGAAAACAAGCCATTAAAATTGACCGCCAATGAATAGAAATAGGGCCCAAAGGGTTTCACCCCCTATATCATACTTTATCCTCAATACTAGACAGTAAGACTAATATTATTAAAATTTACTTAACCTTTTATCTTATTTCTACAATTCTAGCTATTGTACTACTCTCTATGGCCTAAACCGCCCGAAGCGCTCCCCGACTTAAACCCCGAGTCAACTCTAAAATTACAAAAAGACACAATAACAACACCCACGCACACACCACTAGTATTCCTCCCCCAACAGAATATATTAAAGAAACTCCACCAATATCTCCCCGCACTATAAAAAATTCTTTAAACTCATCAATCACCCAGTATCCACCACACTCATCCCAAAACCATCACACCACAATCCCCACCACTAGCAAGTATATTAAAACATAAGCCTTTACTGACCCCACTCCTCATGTCTCAGGGAAAGGCTCAGCAGCCAAAGCCGCCGAATATGCGAACACCACTAATATTCCCCCCAAATAAATTAAAAATAACATTAAACCAATTAATGACCCACCATGCCCAACCAAAATTCCACACCCAACTCCCCCCGCTATGGCCAACCCCAGCGCAGCAAAATAGGGCGCAGGATTGGAAACAACCCCTACTAGCCCTACCACTAAACCCAACAATAATAAATCAAGAAAATATATCATAATTCTCACCTGGACTTTAACCAAGACTAATGACTTGAAAACCCACCGTTGTAATTCAACTATGAGAACATGATCACCCGAAAAACCCACCCTCTCATTAAAATTGCTAATAATGCATTAATTGATCTCCCTGCCCCATCCAATATCTCTGCATGATGAAACTTTGGCTCACTATTACTATTATGTCTCATTATACAAATCCTAACCGGGCTTTTCCTAGCAATACACTACACCTCAGACATTTCAACAGCCTTTTCATCCGTTGCCCATATTTGTCGAGACGTGAATTACGGATGACTTCTCCGCAACCTACATGCTAATGGGGCCTCTTTCTTTTTTATTTGCATCTACATACATATCGCACGAGGCCTATATTATGGCTCTTACTTATATAAAGAAACCTGAAACATCGGAGTAATCCTTTTACTACTAGTAATAATAACTGCATTCGTAGGCTATGTATTACCATGGGGACAAATATCCTTCTGAGGCGCCACAGTGATTACAAATCTTCTATCAGCCGTACCCTATATAGGAGACACTCTTGTACAATGAATCTGAGGCGGCTTCTCCGTAGATAACGCAACCTTAACCCGATTCTTTGCATTTCATTTCCTCCTACCATTCACTATTATTGCCGCAACCCTACTACACGCCTTATTTTTACATGAAACAGGCTCTAATAACCCAACAGGATTGAACTCCGATACCGATAAAATCTCATTTCACCCCTACTTTTCATATAAAGACCTTTTTGGTTTCGTTCTCCTTATTCTAGCCCTTGCTGCTCTAGCACTCTTTTCCCCCAACCTCCTCGGAGACCCAGAAAATTTCACCCCCGCCAACCCCTTAGTAACCCCGCCCCACATTAAGCCCGAATGATATTTTTTATTTGCTTATGCAATCCTACGATCAATTCCTAATAAACTCGGTGGAGTACTAGCATTACTCTTTTCCATTATAGTACTTATAGTTGTTCCCCTACTACACACCTCAAAACAGCAGGGCCTCGCTTTCCGCCCCCTCTCGCAACTGCTGTTTTGAACCCTCGCGGCAGACGTGGCCATCCTAACCTGAATCGGCGGAATACCGGTCGAGCACCCCTTCATTATTGTTGGACAAATCGCCTCCGTCTTGTACTTCTCCCTATTTTTAGTCTTTGGCCCATTAATAGGCTGGTTAGAAAACAAAATAATTAATTTTAAATGCTCTAGTAGCTTAACTACAAAGCACCGGTCTTGTAATCCGGAGAATGAGGGTTGGACTCCTCTTAGTGCCAGAAAAAAGAGATTTGAACTCCCACTTTTAGCCCCCAAAGCTAAAATTCTTAATTAAACTATTTTCTGTATCCTTAATTAAATATTCTACGACATGCATTAACTTGCTATGGTATAGTACATAATATGCATAACTCAACACCATGCTTTAATACATATTATGCATAATTTTACATGATGGTGTAACCCATTACACTAAATATCTCAACTTAACCTACATTAAACATTTTTGCTCACAATATTATACAAAGTCGTACATAAACCACTTATATCCAAACTCATAAAAATTTTTATTTTAAAATGGGTAATTGAATAATTCCTAATACCTCCATATAACCATTTTCTATGCGTTCCCCAGCTATAATCGCTAAACACTATTTAATGTAGTAAGAGATCACCAACCTTGTATACCTTAAGATACACGGTCCTTGAACGATCAGGGACAAAATTTGTGGGGGTCACACTCCTCACACTATTACTGGCATCTGGTTCCTATTTCAGGTCCATACGTTTAAGCACCTCACACTGTGAATTATACCTGGCATCTCTTAATGGTGGGACTTCTCCGTCGCAAGCACCCCCCATGCCAAGGCGTTCTTTTTAAGAGGCATGGGGTTTTTTTTTTTTAGGTCACTTTCACTTGACATATTTCATGTAGGCATTCAACAATCTTTCAAGGTTGCTCTATTTCTATGAAGAGCAAAATAAAATGTAGTGCTGTAATGACATACTTGAAATAATTACATATATCTCTATCAAGTACATAACTGTTGTGATACTTACACTCGTTCCTCTAAGATTCCCCCGGTGGCGCGCGCGCGGTAAACCCCCCTACCCCCTACGCCCTATGAGTCCTAATTAATCCTGTTAAACCCCTAAACCAGGTAAGGCTCGATTGACGTTTATGACAAGTTGCGGTGTGTGTCATTATATAGTGTTACAAATTCGCACCATATTGTATA